ATAAAATGCGGTTAATCCTACTGTAGAACAAGCTATTATTGCGAAAGTTGGCGAATACAACCAACTATCATTAAGAATTTCATCTTTGGACCAAAAACAGGCAAAGGGTGGAATACCACAAAGAGAAAGCGTACCCACTAAAAAAGCAGTTTTTGTAATTGGCACATGTTTTGTTAAACCGCCCATAAGAACCATATTTTGACTTTTATCTGGAGAATACCCAACAATACCTTCCATTGAATGAATAATGGATCCGGATCCTAAAAACAACAATGCTTTTGAATAAGCATGAGTAATCAAATGAAATAAAGCGGCCCGATAAGAGCCCATACCTAGAGCTAACATCATATAACCCAATTGAGACATTGTAGAATAGGCCAAACTTCTCTTAATATCCTTTTGAGCAAGAGCTAAAGTAGCTCCTAATACTACTGTTATTATACCTATCAAAGCGATTCCGTTCATTATGGAAGGTATAATTATGAAAAGAGGAAGAAGCCGGGCTACAAGAAAAACTCCCGCCGCTACCATAGTAGCGGCATGTATAAGAGCCGAAATAGGAGTAGGTCCTTCCATAGCATCCGGTAACCATACATGAAGGGGAAATTGAGCGGATTTAGCAACTGAACCAGCAAATAACAGGAAGGCACATAAAGTAACAAATAAAAGATTACCCTCATTATTATAAAAAAAGTTATTGAATATTTCAAACAAATCTCTAAATTCCAAACTACCCGTTATCCAATAAAGACCTAAAATTCCTAATAATAAACCAAAATCTCCTACACGATTAGTTACAAATGCTTTTTGACAAGCATTTGCCGCAATAGGGCGTGTGAACCAAAAACCTATTAATAGATAAGAACACATTCCAACCAATTCCCAAAAAATATAAACTTGTATCAAATTAGAACTAGTAACCAATCCCAACATTGAAGTATTAAAAAAACTCATATAAGCAAAAAATCTCAAATATCCTTGATCATGAGACATATAATTGTCACTATAAATAAGAACCAGAATTCCAACAGTAGTAATTAATATTGACATAATAGAAGTAAGTGAATCGATCAAGTAGCCAAACTCTAAAGAAAGATCATTATTGATAGTCCAAGACCATACATATTGATAGATACAACTATTATTTATTTGATGAATAGACACATCGACCGAAAAAATCATAACAATACTTAACAATAAAACACTAGGAAAAGCCCACATACGACGAAGATTTTTTGTTACCGCGGGAAAAAGTAGAAGTCCTACTCCTATTAACATAGGAGCTGGAAGTGGAATGAAAGGTATGATCCACGAATATTGATGTGTATATTCCATACAAAAAAAAAAAAAAATAATCAATTTTTTGAATTCTTAATTAGTTTTTGTTTCTTATTCGACGATTTTATCTCTTTTGAAAGGGTTCGGTTAATAAAAAAATTATGATAGATAGATATAAATAGAATTTTCTAGTGTTAATTATTCTGAATCTTTGCCCAATGCTTCCAATATTGCAAAGCACGAAGTGAAAATGGGTCAAATAATACGACCAAATTACTAGTGAAAAAGAAACTTTTTCTTTTTTTTCAAAATATTTCAAAGTTTTTTGATATGAATCATCAAAATATGAATCATAAAAAAGAATCCATATGACCCAATAAAATGAAAAATAAGGATTTTTTTAGTTTTTTATTTCGAATCATTAGTTCATTTTGGAACTAATTGATTCTTTTTCGTTACAATAAAATACATCTATGTTTAGAAAAGTTTGTAAAATAAAAAAAGGTTATGATATCCAACAGTTTATTTTCCATAGAAAAAAGAAATTAAGATACACGATTTTTAAAGATCATGTATCCTTTAATAGATTAACGGCCAATTAAGCAGGATAAGGGTTGGGTTCTTAAACTAACTTTTTCGATGTATTTTATTGCATGTATCAATGTAGTAGAACGAAAATAGACAGAGATAGAAATGGATAGTGTTCTTTTTTTTTAAGAATTATATAAAAGATTACTAGGAATAAAATAGAAAAAGACTATGTGATTTTATTTTTTCCACATTTTTTTTTATGAGGAGTATAATTTCTAAAAAAATAGATAGATATAGAAAATCGGTCTATGGCTAATTAAAGAACAATTCGTTTTGAACAATAGATGTCTTTCACATCCAATTATAGCAATGAATAAACTAGTATAATTTTTGAATGGCAGTTCCAAAAAAGCGTACTTCTATATCAAAAAAAAGAATTTTGAAAACTATTTGGAAAAAGAAGGGATATTGGGCAGCATTAAAAGCGTTTTCGTTAGCGAAATCTCTTTTTACGGGAAACTCAAAAAGTTTTTTTGTGCAACAAATACAAACATTGGAATAATCTGAATTAGCTAGATTCAAAAAATCGTCTAATTTCTTTATTCTTTTTTTATTTTTATATTATTATTATATTACTATTACAAAGAAAAAGAAAGAATTTTTTATTTTAATGGAAATGATCAATAGAAAATTGAACCTATTTTGCTTTTATGATATGTAGAATAATAATTATTTTGTATACTGAATTCTAAGCAAAATGGTACTTTTTTCATTTTTCAATTTCAAAAAAAAAAAGAATAAACACAACAAGGTTTCAACTTTTTTTTTTTGAAATTTTAAGTATGTTTTCACATTTTTTTTAGGGATGGGGATTCTTATTTTCCCCATCGACCCAATAAAATAATATTAAAATTATATTAATATAAAAAAAGAATAAAATTTTTTTTTTTTCATATTTTCTATATTTTGATTTTATTTTCATTTGAGTATTATTATATACACTTATTATATACAAAATACAAATTAAAAATGAATTATTCTTATTTATATATGATAATTCTTATTTATATATGATTTAATATTTAATATATGATATATGATATATATGATTTTTGATTTATTTCTATATTTATCTATATTTTATATTTTATTAGATTTTAGAATATTTATATAATATAAATAGATAATTAATATGTCAAATTTATAATCAAATTTATATAATAATTATAATTATCTAAATCCGTTGAATGTAGTGCTCAAATTGTCATTCAAAAAAAATGTTCTTTCAGTGAAAAAAAGAGAGATGCAATTTTTGATATTTTTTTATTTTTAGATTCATAAATAAATAAAAAATGAATCATTAAAAAATGCAAATGAGAAAGAACATTTTTTTTTCGTTCCATTCATGAATTGAAGTCAGAACGGTTTACTTCCAATGAAGTCATTTTGAGAGAGCATAAACTATGAAAAACAAAAAAACCCACTTTTGTTAAGTTAAAAAAAAAAGAAAATGGACACTAGAAACAAAAAAGAACTAGAATCCAAATTCTTATTTGTTTTTGGAATTGGAGCATTCAAATCTTAAAAATCCAAATTTTTGAATGTTTCAAATTTTATGTTTACTAAACAAATATTGCATTTGGATTGACTCTTTCAATCTCGACGATTGAATAAGAATCAGTTATTATGATTTCGAGCAAGCCGCTATGGTGAAATCGGTAGACACGCTGCTCTTAGGAAGCAGTGCTAGAGCATCTCGGTTCGAGTCCGAGTGGCGGCATGGCATCTTCTCTTCTAAAAGAGTAAGTCCTATAATGAATTCAATTTCCGATTTCCATTCCTATAATTAGTAATTAGAGGACCAAACGTTTTTTTATTCATTTTTTTATATGATATTTTCAACCTTAGAGCATATATTAACTCATATATCGTTTTCGGTCGTATTAATTGTAATTGCAATTAATTTGATAACCTTATTAGTCAATGAAATCGTAGGACTCTGTAATTCGTCCGAAAAAGGCATGATAGTAACCTTTTTCTGTATAACAGGATTATTATTTACTCGTTGGATTTTTTCGGGCCATTTACCATTAAGTGATTTATATGAATCATTAATCTTTCTTTCATGGGGTTTTTCCATTTTTCATATGGTTCCGTGTTTTAAAAAGCATAAAAACCATTTAAGCACAATAACGGCACCAAGTGCTATTTTTACGCAAGGCTTTGCTACTTCGGGTCTTTTAACCCAAATGCATCAATCCGCAATATTAGTACCCGCTCTAAAATCCCATTGGTTAATGATGCACGTAAGTATGATGGTATTGGGGTATGCAGCTCTTTTATGTGGCTCATTATTATCAGTAGCTCTTTTAGTCATTACACTTCGAAAAGTTATAAAAATTATTGGTAAGAACAATCATTTTTATTTTTTAACTGATTCATTTGCGTTTGCTAAGATCAAATACATGAATGAAAGAAACAATGTTTTACGAAACACTTCTTTTCTTTCTTCGCGAAATTATTACAGGTCTCAATTTATTCAACAATTGGATCGTTGGAGTTATCGGATTATTAGTCTAGGATTTATCTTTTTAACCATAGGTATTCTTTCGGGAGCAGTATGGGCTAATGAGGCATGGGGATCATATTGGAATTGGGATCCAAAGGAAACTTGGGCATTTATTACTTGGACCATATTCGCGATTTTTTTACATACTAGAAAAAATAAAAAATTGGAAGGTGTAAATTCTTCAATCGTGGCCTCTATAGGCTTTCTTATAATTTGGATATGTTATTTTGGGATCAATCTATTAGGAATAGGACTACATAGTTATGGTTCATTTACATCTAATTGAATTAGAGTGAGTATGAGTAAAAGGGTCTGACAACTACAAACATAGTAAGCATATATATAACAAACCTTCGCATAAACCGTCGAGAACCCTTTCAATCAAGTAATGTAGTGATTCAAGGGGTTCTCATAAACACCAAACATATCTGATTACAATTCATTTTTTTTTTTAAGTTAAGATAAGAGAAGAAAAAATATTTCTTTATTCATTGTACAATGGACACTAAACAAAAATAGGATTTTTTGCTATTTTTGGGGTTTTTTCATTTACTTATGAAAACTATCTAATCTATAAAAAATTAGATAGAATAGCTTCGACCTTTTCAACTGATAATGAGAAAATGAAATCCGGATAAATACCAATACCTATTACAGGTAGAAGGATAGAAATCAAAATAAATAACTCTCGCGGACCAGAATCAAAAAAATAAGAGTTTGGTATATTAAAAAGCTTGTATCCATAGAACATCTGACGTAACATAGATAATGAATAAATAGGAGTTAATATCATTCCAATTGCCGTTACAAAAGTGATTAGTATTTTTGTCATTAAAAGATATTTTGGACTGGTAATTATTCCCAAAAAGACTATCAATTCTGCAACAAAACCGCTCATGCCTGGCAATGCAAGAGAAGCCATCGATAAGATACTGAACATCGTGAATATTTTTGGCATTGGGATAGCCATTCCGCCCATTTCGTCGAGATAAAGAAGACGTATTCTATCATAACTCGTTCCTGCCAAGAAAAAAAGCGCAGCGCCAATAAATCCATGAGAGATTATTTGTAAAATGGCTCCGTTGAGTCCCGTATCGCTTATACAACCAATTCCTATAATTATGAAACCCATATGAGATACGGAGGAATAGGCTATTCTTTTTTTTAAATTCCGTTGACCAAGAGATGTTGAAGCTGCATAGATTATTTGAATTGCGCCTAATATCATTAACCAGGGAGAAAATATAGAATGAGCGTGGGGTAATAATTCCATATTAATTCGAACCAATCCATACGCTCCCATTTTTAATAAGATTCCGGCTAAAAGCATACAAGTACTGTAATGTGCCTCGCCATGGGTATCTGGTAACCAGGTATGTAAGGGTATAATCGGCGATTTGACAGCAAAAGCAATAAGAAATCCAATATAGAATATTATCTCCAGTCCCACAGGATACGATTGATTAGCCGATGTTTCAAAATTTAATGTTGGTTCATTGGAACCGTATAAACCAATACCTAGAACTCCCATTAATAAAAAAATGGAGCTTCCTGCAGTGTACAAAATAAACTTTGTAGCTGAATACAAACGTTTCTTTCCCCCCCACATGGATAAAAGTAGATAAACGGGAATTAATTCTAATTCCCACATGATGAAAAAAAGTAAAATGTCTCGAGAAGAAAATGATCCTATTTGACCGCTATACATTGCTAACATTAGGAAATGGAATAATCGGGATTCCCGAGTAACGGGCTGAGCCGCTAAAGTAGCTAAAGTGGTTATAAATCCCGTCAGTAAAATAGGTCCTATAGAGAGTCCATCTATTCCAAATCTCCAGTAAAAATCAAAAAAATTGATCCATTTAAAATTCTCCGTCAGTTGGATTAATGGATCGTCCAATTGGAAATGAAAACAGAATGCATAAGTTGTTAGAAGGAGATCCATTAAGCAAATACAAATAGTATACCACCGAATTACCTTATTTCCTCTATGAGGAAATAAGAAGATTAAGGAACCCGCAGATATTGGCAAAACTACAACTATTGTTAACCAAGGAAAATAATTCGTAGTAAAAATAAGATACACTTGGGCCAGAAAAACCCGTGCTCCAAATAGAAAAGATTTCTTATTTTTTATTTGGAGCACGGGTTTTTGTCAGTAAAAAAAATGTATTCGTGTGGGGTTTTTTGAAAGGTATCAATAAGCTAGACCCATGCTTCGAGTTGTTTCATGCCATAAATAAACTCGAACACTCAAGAAATCCGTTGGACAGGCGGATTCACACCTCTTACAACCAACACAGTCCTCTGTTCTTGGAGCAGAAGCAATTTGTTTAGCTTTACATCCGTCCCACGGTATCATTTCTAATACATCTGTGGGGCATGCTCGGACACATTGAGTACATCCTATACACGTATCATAAATCTTTACTGAATGTGACATTGGATCTATTAATTTTTGAACATCAGAAATTTTCGATCTAGTAAACTTGTAAATGAATCATATATTTAGACACCAGATGAATCAATGATTTACCAGAATTTTGCTAATCAATCGACTTCTGGATCAATTCATAAGTCATAAGAAGAGGGCCAAGATACTTTGATTTCTTACGTTTTTGCAAACATGAGCATACGTTGTGTATCATACATGCTAATTGGAATTGATGAATATTAGAATTTAAATATTCTCATTTTTATGATTAATACTTTTTATTTATTCAACAAATTCGCTTGATTGATACGAGTTGATTTTCTATTACGATAAATTGACGAAACAATAGCCGGTCCAATAGCTGCTTCAGCGGCTGCAATAGCTATAACAAAAATGGAAAAAATATTTCCTTTTAATTGGCGACTATCGAAAAAATCCGAAAATGTTACAAAATTGATATTAACCGCATTCAGTATAAGTTCAAGACACATAAGGGCTCTAACCATATTTCGGCTCGTTATCAATCCATAGATACCGATAGAAAATAAATAGGCACTCAAAACAAGTACATGTTCAACCATCATTGACCAACTCCTTATCAATTTCGATTTATTTCAATATGAACAACAATTCAATGGATTCGATTGACTAGTGACTAGAGAATATAACAAACAAGTACAGACCCAAAGAAAAATATTGGTAACAAATCGAATAAAAAAAATTTAAACATAAACAATCTTTCACTTTCACATACAATTGAAAGGAAATGGGTGTGATAAAGATAAAATAGAACAAAATTGAATTTGGATTGATGTTGCTAGTTCTAAAGATTTCTTACTGGCGAGCCACGACAATTGCACCTATCAAAGCAGCTAAAAGAATTATTGAAATGAGTTCAAATGGAAGAAAAAAATCTGTTGATAAATGAATTCCAATTTGTTGACTATTACTTATCAAACCTTGTTCTATAATCTGATTTGATCTTGTAGTCCAAATAATCCCGTACCATGATGTATCTGGAATAGTAGTCATTAGTGAAACAAAAATACTTGTACAAACCATCAAAGTAACTCCATCCCCAACGGTCCAAAGATGAAAATCTTGATAATATTCTGAACCATTCATGAACATCACAGCAAATATGATTAAAACGTTTATAGCTCCCACGTAAATAAGTAGCTGTGCTGCAGCTACAAAATGGGAGTTTGATAAGATATAGACTAAAGATATACAAACAAGAACCAGTCCCAAGGAAAAGGCAGAAAAAATAGGGTTGGTAAGGAATATGACTCCTATACTTCCTAATACAAGACCTGATCCCAGAAAGACTAAAAGAAAATCATGTATTGGTTCAGGCAAATCCATTATATGTAAAATAAGAGATAAAAAAATCGAAATCTCATGACCTTATTGATACGACCAAGAAAAAAGTTTATATACTAAACTTCTAATTGAATTAAATCCTAACTAAAGAGTGTGAATTGATATCGGTACAGTTGCAGTTATAGGACGAATCTCATTCTTTATACAAAAGAGCAGTTCGAAACTATACTATAATATCTATTAGAATTTATATTTATTATTCTATTTATTATATTATTTTATATTATTATTTTTTATTAATTATTATTAAGTCTTATTTAAATATATATATATAATTTATATAATTTTATATAATAAAAAATATTCAATTTTATTTTATTTGAATTGTTCGAATTGTATAATCGTATATTACTGACATTGGTAAACGGCCCAAAGCAATTTGATTATAATTTAATTCGTGACGATCATAAGTCGAAAGTTCATATTCTTCAGTCATTGATAAACAATTTGTTGGACAATACTCAACACAGTTACCACAAAATATACAGATCCCGAAATCAATACTGTAATTAAGCAATCGTTTCTTTCGAATATCAGTTTCCAGTTTCCAATCAACAACAGGTAGATCTATAGGACATACACGAACACATACTTCACAAGCAATGCATTTATCAAATTCAAAATGGATTCGACCGCGGAAACGTTCTGATGTGATTAATTTTTCATAAGGATATTGAATAGTTACGGGTAAACGATTTGCGTGGGATAAGGTAATCATGAAACTTTGACCAATGTACCTTGCAGCTCGTACTGTTTGTTGACCATAATTCATGAACCCAGTTACCATAAGGAACATATCGTGAATATCTATGAATATTTTTGTTTTGTTTCTTTCTCTTGTTTGATACAAGTTCTGAATATAGAATATCAATCTTTTACAGTGAAAGCAGTTGAGACGAAGTTGTTAATAATAGATTACCGAGAGAAATAGGTAAAAGAAATTTCCATCCAAGATTTAATAATTGGTCCATTCTTAGCCTAGGCAAAGTCCATCTTGTTGTGATAGAAATGAACAAGAACAAATAAGTTTTAGCTAATGTAATAAAGATAGCAATTGTAGTTCCAAAAACCCCACATGTTTTATTTATTTCAAAAAGTTCAGAACCGAATATGTACGGAATAGAGATATTCCACCCGCCCAAGTAAAGAACTGTTACAAATAATGAAGAAGCTAATAGGTTTAAATAGGAAGCAACGTAAAATAAACCAAATTTGATACCCGAATATTCGGTTTGATAACCTGCTACCAATTCTTCTTCTGCTTCTGGTAAATCAAAAGGTAATCTTTCACATTCCGCTAGGGAAGAAATTAGAAAGACGATAAAACCTATAGGTTGACGCCACAAATTCCATCCCCAAAAACCATATTTTGATTGCGCATCAACTATATCAACTGTACTTGAACTGTTAGATAATCTTAGTCGATGATAACATTACTGTTTTCATCGCTATTACAGAACCGTACATGAAATTTTCACCTCATACGGCTCCTCGAAGGTCAAAAATATAAGGACCGGGCCGTTTATTTATCTTGATATATCCCTAGGATAAATAGAAAAATCTATCGGATGGTCCTGAATTAGCCCAATTGAATTCTGTCTGTTATAATTATAATAATAAATTTTAAAATTCTAAATTATATTATATAATTATATAAATATTCTATTAATAGAATATATTATATAAATAATATAAATAAATAAAAATAATATAGTAATAAATAGAAAAAAAAATTGGAATAATAAATACAAAAGGTACTTCTGAATTGATCTTATCCCTTAAGAATTTAAAATTGTTGAGTAATAACTTAATTTTTCAATAAAATACTCCTTTTGAGTTATCAATAACCCATCATTTTCCATTACGAAAAAGAATTAGACATTAGTTTATGAATTAGGACATGAATTCTATATCCCGAAATATGGATATAAGAAAGAATAAAAAAAAAAGGGATCCCTCTTTTTTTTATTGTAATTGTATTATTTTTTTATTGTAATTGTATTATATTATTCTTTTTTCTTTCTATTTTTCGTTCCTATTCTTCTTTTTTTTTATGTGCAAAACAAAAGGGGACTTCAACAAAATTAAAGGATTATTTCGTTCCTGATAGTTATTTATTTAATCAGTGGATAGGAGCATACTCTGGATCGGAATTGTGGGGAGTACTGCTTGATTATTTCTACCAACTTAAAGCCCCAATTAGTATTCTTTTTTTATTATGCAGAAATGTTCTTTTGAATAATTTACATAATCTCCATTACTAATCCTTTGTGTATCTTGGTGTTTCTAACCATCCACTCATTCATTTTTTATTTTTCCCCCTTATTTATGGTAATACATGTACCGTAATTCATACAAACGGTAGTAAAAATTCAATTCAATAAGGTTGGTCTTTTGAGCCTGCTTCAAGACAGGATGACTAATCAACCAATCTTGGGGTAAACGGTCTCTCCGCTTATAATTTTTTTTTCCACTTAATTCTTATACATAGAAAATGAGACTCAATATTTTGACTGCAAATTCAAATCATATTCTGTATATATAAATTCTAAATTCAAATTCATATACATATATAAATTAAATAGAAGCTGTTTTTTTTTTTCACTCATGTAACTATCTGATTTAGTTCATTAATCCGAATTCCGAACAATAGAATATTTCAAAAATATAATAATGAAAATGAAATGAGGATATCTATTCAATTTATTCTACCCCTTTCCTATAATCCTATAAAGAGTAAAGAAAGGAACATGGAAAAGTTTCTGTCTCAACGAATCGCACGTAGAGATATTGATAACACACATAGAGTTAATGGTATTTCATAACTAATCGATTGAGCAGTAGCCCGCAGACCACCCAAAAAGGAATATTTATTATTTGACCCATATCCTGACATAAGAAGTCCAATGGGAGCAATACTCGAAATAGCAATCCATAAAAAAACACCGATATTGAGATCGGCTAAAACAAAGTTATAGCCAAAAGGAATTACTGAATAGCTTACTAGAATTGATATGACTGATATGGAGGGTCCGATACTGAATAAACGCGTATCCCCTCTAGATGGAAGAAGATTCTCTTTGAAAAGTAGTTTTGTTCCATCTGCTAGAGCTTGAAGAACTCCCAAAGGACCGGCGTATTCAGGTCCAATACGCTGTTGTATACCTGCGGATATTTCTCTTTCTAACCATACAATCACTAGTACACCTATTGTGATTCCCAATACAAGAGTAAAACTGGGGACAAGTACCCAGATAATTCCATAAACCTCTTTTAAAGATTCCAATCTGGAAAAGGAATTTATATCTTGTACTTCCGTTATATCAATCATCATTTCAACGATCAACTTCTCCCATAATGATATCTATGCTACCTAGTATTGTCATAATATCAGCCAATTTCATTCTTTTAACTAACTGAGGAAGAATTTGCAAATTTATAAAACCCGGTGGACGAATTTTCCATCTCCAAGGAAAACCATTCTGATCACCTATTAGAAAAATTCCTAATTCTCCCTTTGGGGCTTCAACTCTCACATAAAGTTCTTGTTTCGGCAATTCAAAAGTCGGAGACGGTTTTTTACTAATGAATCTATATTCAAAATCATTCCATTCTGGATCCTTTTCTCTATCAAAACAGCGGATTTCTAAATTTTCATATGGTCCCCCCGGAATTCCTTCCAGAGCCTGTTGAATAATTTTTATGGATTCCATCATTTCACCAATTCGGACTAAATAACGAGCTAACGAATCTCCTTCTTTTTGCCATTGAACTTCCCAATCAAATTCCTCGTAACACTCATAATGATCAACTTTACGTAGATCCCATTGTATTCCGGAAGCCCGAAGCATTGGTCCTGATAACCCCCAATTTATTACTTCCTCTCCACCAATAATGCCTACTCCCTCAACCCGTTCTAAAAAAATAGGATTTTGCGTAATAAGTTTTTGATATTCAATAACCTCTGTTAAAAAATAATCGCAGAAATCCAAACATTTATCTATCCAGCCATGAGGTAGATCGGCCGCTACTCCTCCGATACGAAAAAAATTATGCATCATTCTCATACCCGTGGCAGCTTCGAATAGATCATATATTAATTCTCTTTCTCTGAAAATATAGAAGAAAGGAGTTTGTGCACCAATATCTGCCATAAAAGGTCCCAGCCATAGTAGGTGAGAAGCTATACGACTCAACTCCAACATAATTACTCGGATATAGCTAGCTCTTTTGGGTACTTGAATATTTCCTAACTGTTCCGGTCCATTTACAGTTATTGCCTCTGTGAACATAGTAGCTAAATAATCCCAACGCGTTACATAAGGCAGATATTGTATAATTGTTCGGTTTTCCGCAATTTTTTCCATTCCCCTATGCAAATAACCCAATATTGGTTCACAATCAATAACATCCTCACCATCTAGAGTAACAATGAGTCGAAGAACACCGTGCATTGATGGGTGGTGAGGACCCATATTGACTATCATGAAGTCTTTTGTTGTAGCTGGGGCATTCATAGATTTTTCCTCGATTCATTCTTCCATGAATTGTTTAAAAAAAAAAAGTTCATCAAAATTCAAGGTCTAAAAAATCGAATAATTAAAAAATGACTCTTCAAATTAACGAGTTTGTGACTCCCGAATATCCAATTGACTAATTAATTTTTTATAACGTATTACATTTTTTTTTGACAAATAAGACAGTAGGCGTTGTCGTTTTCCCAGAATTTTACGTAAACCCCTTTGAGATAAATAGTCTTTTCCGTGTAATTCCAAATGTGAAGTAAGTCTTCGTATCTTATTGGTGAAATTCAATACTTGAAATTCAACCGATCCCGGATTTTCTTCTTTTTTTTTTTGTGAAATACCGGGTATAAATGAATTTTTTACCATAAAATGAAAGCTTCCTTCTCTCCCTCTATTCTATTTTGTTTTTTTTTATAGAAATTTAAATTGATCAGTAAAAATAATGACACTCATTTTCAAATAGGTATAAAAAAAATACTATATTTCTATTTATGTTTATGCATTCACAACAATTAAATTGTAGACTTAAAAAAAAAAAGATTTTGTTGATTCATTTCTAGATCTAATGGATACATCATTGAATTAGTATCATGTCTCAGAATAAAAGTAAGACAATGCATGTGTGCGTCTATTTGTCTTCGCATATCAGATATGTTAGGAGAAATAGAATAAATCAAAAATATATATATAGATTAACGAATTTTCAATCGCGGATACATATGTATCCTTACCATACTGAAACGGCTGCCATTATTGGTATCAAACCAATAGCGATTCATACAAGCTAAATCTTCTAATCGATAATTTGGCCAAAGAAAAAATTTTAAATTAGTTAGTTTTTTTTTATCTCTATCAAGATCTTTACTTTTATCCAAAACTTGACAGCAATTATTCACTTTATTCTCATTGTCAAATGCCGTATTTCTATGTACACTATTTATATTCCTAGGTTTGAAACAAATTAGAATTCTCAATTCTCTACGACGTCTAGCGGATAAAATATTTTCAGGAACAAGCAAATCATAATGATTTTTTTCTTTATTTTCAGTCATCTTTTGATCTCTTGGAATGGATTCATCCAAATTTCTCCTATCAACATAGCTTTTTTCTCGGTATCTTTGATTAATTTGGTGCTTACTCTTATGAATCAACGAAAGGCTTATGGTTTGATACATAAAAAATTGTTCATCATTTTTTATAGACAGACGAACTGGTTCGATAATCAATATTCCTTTTTTCATCAATTCTGTATTTTTCTGCAATCCCGTAAGAGTTAAATCCTTCTGATTCTGAATTACCATAATATCTAGACTTAGTTCTCCTCTTTGAGTAGAGGTTATAGCAATTTCTTTTAGATTTACCAGTCTAAGCAGGAGACAATATACTTTGATATTATTCATTATTCTTTGATTTAAGCAATCGTGCCAGTTCAATTGAAAAAGCAAATACCTTCTTAGGAAGAAATTGAGTTCTGCTTCTATGTTGTTCTTGTATTTCTTTTTCTTTATACTCCCTTTTTTTGATTCTGCATCATCTTCTTCAACATCTTTTTCGTGGTTTGAGAGAGATGATTCAAGATCGACTTGATCTGCGTATTCTGTTTCTCCTTGATTTGGAGTCCCTAACTCTTCTAATTCAAGAAATTTTGTTTTATTTGGTGGTTTCAAAATATCTATTTTTTTCTTTCCAGTGATGTTTTTATTTTCACTACCATCTTTATTTACATTAAAATTGAAAAAAAGGAATTTGATTGGTATGATCCATGGTTCACTCGTATATGCATTATAAAATATCCAAAATTTTGAGAAGAACCAAGATTCCAGATTCGATATGGAACGATTTTGTATTTCTACATTCATTCCCATCCAATCAAAAAAGGCTTTTTTTTGATTGGATGGGTTGATTTCTTGATGAACCGGAAAACAATAAATGATATCGATCCAGGCCTCCAAATCAACTTTATTTCTAAGACACAAATTAAGAATTCTCCAATCAAAAAACTTTCTATCCAGATATGTTTCCATATCTATAATATAATTTTCGACTATATAATTCTTGATAGGGATATCATCCCTCATATCAAATAATTTTTTTTTTTGTGTGTTGCAATTATAAGAAATCGTTCGGTTATTATTTGCTTGGAACGGTGATCTATATCCATAAATGGATGAGTATTTCTTATCTGAAAAATTAATGGATTTATATGATAAAAGATCATATTCACATTGTTTTTTAATTTGATTTTTTTGATTTGTTAATGAATCTATTTCTTCTTGTTTTTTGTAAAAAATTAATCGGTTTTTTTTATATGAATCACATTTGGTTAAATTCTTATTTTGAGCCACGCGACGTTCATTGATTCTATTTCGCCATTTTTTTGGTACTAATCTCGACCATCTACTCTGAGATAAATTGTATTGATAATGACCCTTTAACCAATTTGTCCATTGATTTATTACAGAATTGGGAGGGTTCCTATGTCTTAATTTGGAATGAAATATTCCTTGTATTCCAAAAAAAAAATCCTTTATTTCATTCTTAAGAAAAAGAGATGTTCCATGATATTCAAAAACAGATTGTAACTTATACTTATATAAGTTAATAACTTGGGTTTGTGATAATTTGTAAAATACATATGCTTGTGATAAAGAGGATACATCACAAAAATTCTGTAAATTCGTATTACTAATATTCGAAATTGACTTTTTTATAGTTGAAAAAATTATAGTTTTATCAATTCTTTCTTCATTTGTTTCATTATTGTAAATGTATTTATTAATCATTTTTTTTGTTAATTCAAGAAAGAGTTGTACATTGATCCTAGGAATATTAATGATACATAGAAAGATATCTATGTAGACCCTTTCAATGAAAAATTTCAAAAAAAAGTGTGATTTACGGGTTAATCGAACATTTCTTCTTTGTAATATCTGCCAAAGACTTTTTTGTAATTCTAATCTTTTAGTGCCAAAAGTTGTTTTGTTAGAACTAATATCTATCTCTGGAGTTATAAACTCCTTTTTCTTGTCTTTTTTAATTTTTTCTATTTCTTTTATGATTGTCTTTGTTCTATCATTCAGATCTTTTATTTTTTTTTCTGTCAATGAGTAATTTGTCCAATTAATAGATTGAATTGGAATGGACGATTCGTAAATCATTGGATTACTGTTACTGATTGTTGAATCTTTTTTAGTTTCATTCAATTCATATATTTCTCTCAATCCAAATATCAATAAAAGATTTGAGACTTTTTTTATTTTTTCTTTTAAAAATAGAAAACTTTTCAGAATACTTTTGATGATCCATTTTGCTGCTTCTTTTAAGACATTTAGAAACAATTTGGTTATTTCGTTTAAAACTTTTAGAACTAGAAAAAGATTCTTTTTCCAATTTTTTATTTTTTTTTTTAGTTCTTTTAAAATGGGATCAAAAAATGAAAGTCGATTTCGGGGAGAAGAACCAAAGGGCAATTCGACTTCCATTCCAAAAACTGTTAAAAAGCAAAAATCCATTTTTTGCGCTTTTTTTTTCATTGGATCTTTTTCTTTTTGAGGGGATCGTAGCTTAGATCTGTGCCAAGGTTTGAGACGAAAAGGAAATAAGATCTTTATCTGAATACCGTCTGTTAGCCAGTTTTTCGGAAATTCTGTTTGGGATAATTGAACACCATTATAGGTGCATTTAATATACATTTCTCTATTCCAATCTTTTAAATCCTCTGACCATTCGGGAAATTGAAATAATAACATACGAACGATATTTTTAGTTATTATCAATGAGGGTAATAGAATATATTTTCTAAGAATCGATTGAGTTACTAATAAAAAACCTCTTATTACTTGAGCAAATATAATGCTATCCCAGGCTTCCGCTATTTCTATACGCTTTTTTTCCTCTTTTTCTTTTTCGTCTTCTTTTCTTTTGTCCTTCTCTTTTATCTCACTTTCTTTTGTCTTTTCCTCTGTATAATCCGAAATTTGAAATTCTGTTTTTTTCCACTTTTTAAAAAAAAAAAAGATTTTCGAGAAAATATCAAAAGAAAAGAAAGAAGGTTTGTCAATTTTGTCCAAAAAAAGAGGGGAATGCGCGCTTGCTTGAAAGAGTTTACAAGCAACTGTTTTACGTCTTTGAGCGCGTATAGATCCTTTGATTATGTCTCGCCGAAAATCCGGTTGTTGTGAATAACGTATTAAAGCCAATTCATCTTTTTGTTTTTGATCAGAATTTTCAGTATCTTTGGTATCAGTATAAGTATCCCCATTCTTTGAGTTATCAGTAAAAATCACTACACGTTTGGCTTTTCTTGAACGAATCTCATGATCCGTCGCTTCCTTTTCTCCCTCCATTTGTTCTAACTCGTCGATTAATTTGTATGACCAGCGAGGAACTTTTTTACTGATTTCTTTTAAGCCAATAAATTTTTTTCTATTTAGAATTGTTTTATCATTCGGATCAGTCATAATTGCGTTGAATAAGAATCTTATTTTTTTTTTTTCTTTTGAATCAATTTTGACTTGCCCCATTTTATGCTCTGGAAATAAAAAAAATCCTTTAAAATTGAAATTGGATTTTACAGAAAATTTACTGATTAAGTTCAAAAAATAACAAATTTCAGTTGATAATGATTTTCTATCAAATGTATCTATTTTCTGTTCAAATTCTGGATTATTAGTATAAATATTAAGAATAAGAAGGATACCATGAATCTTATTTATCCAAATGTCATTTTTTGTGTAAGTTTCATTTTTATTTTTGATTGAGAGTGAAAAATCTTTTTTC